ACCACATATAATAAAAAGGAAAATTCATTTTTTTGGAAATGCTCAAGAAGGGGGCTTTTCTTTTTTTTAAGAAAGGGCAGAAATATTTTCTACGGAATTGTTATCCATTTAGGGATTCCGCGTACAAATACAAGTGGTCCTTAATCCTTAACTACAACTATCTATGTATCTGATCATATATGTATTAGCCTTATGTATTACAATACAATAAAGAAGGAGGATTTTCAATGCGAGATCTAAAAACATATTTATCTGTGGCACCGGTACTAAGTACTATATGGTTCGTATCTTTAGCAGGTCTATTGATAGAGATCAATCGTTTATTCCCAGATGCGCTGACATTTCCTTTTTTTTCATTCTAGTTATTGACGTGGGAGGATTTGAATAAGATTAGAGATACAATTCTATATCCGAAACTACATCTCACCCCCTTTTTTCCCTTTTTAGAATTCCAAGAAGGGATGAAAGAGAAAGAATAAAAGTCGATTCAATCACAACTAAAAAAGGGTAATTGAATCAAATTACTAGAGTGAAAAAAGAAAAGGAAATGCCAGTCTAGGGCAAGAGTATCATACAAGATCCTTAACAAAATCTAATACAATTAGATTAGAACTATAGTTAATTGTATTACTTATTAATTACTATCTATTGATTTCAACGAAATCTTTTATAATTTGGTTTCGTTCTAATTTTTTCTTTTTTTTTTTTTTAGCTAAAAAATATAGAAGAGTTGAGTGAATCAAAAATCCAAAGGAGTTTCATGGCCAAGAGTAAAGATGTACGGGTAACGATTATTTTGGAATGTATCAGTTGTGTTCGAAACAGTGTTAATAAAGACTCAAGGGGTATTTCCAGATATATTACACAAAAGAATCGACACAATACACCTAGTCGATTAGAATTGAGAAAATTCTGCCCCTGTTGTTCCAAACATACGACTCATGGGGAGATAAAAAAATAAATGGAACAGTCAAAATGACATATTATAATATATTATAATATCTAAATATAGATTCTAATCTAAATAAACCCATATATAAACAAACCAAATCCTATTTTTTAATTCTAATTTATTTTAAATCCGACCGAAATAGGATTTCGGGAAAAGGAATAAACAAACCATGGATAAATCCAAGCGACCCTTTCTTAAATCGAAGCGATCTTTTCGTAGGCGTTTGCCCCCGATACAATCGGGGGATCGAATTGATTATAGAAACATGAGTTTAATTAGTCGATTTATTAGTGAACAAGGAAAAATATTGTCAAGACGCGTAAATAAATTGACTTTGAAACAACAACGATTAATTACTATTGCTATAAAACAAGCTCGTATTTTATCTTTGTTACCTTTTCTTAATAACGAGAAACAGTTTGAAAGAACTGAGTCGACTGCTCCAACAATAGGTCTTAGAACTAGAAATAAATAGGTTTAGCTTACTTTTCAATAATCGAAGCAAAATTCCAATTCGAACTAAAACTTGGTTGGTGTTGTGTTCGAAAAATAGGAGAATCCTAATTTGATTCGTGTGTCATAATAAAAAAAAGCAGCGGGGAAGAATAAATCAGTTTTTATTGAATTCTTTTGTTCATTTTGACAACTTTATCTTAATCTTATCCTATTTTATACTCTACCTTCCCGGAGTTGATTCTCCGGGGAATTCCAGTCAAATTACTCCAATGGATCCAATATTTCATTGGAAATCATATAAAGACAATTCCTATTTAATATAGCTATTTGTGCAAGTATTTTACGATTTAGAAGTAATTGGCTTTTGTACAGATCATTTATTAGTCTACTATAACTGCAGGATACTCCTTTATTGCGAATTACTGCATTTATCCGAGTAATCCATAAACGACGAAAATCTCTCTTTTTCTTATCTCGATCGCGATGAGCCGAAATTAAAGCTCGTATTTTCTGTTGAGTAATAGTTCGAGTAAGTCTTGAATGAGCCCCCCGAAACTTGATGCAAATAAACGAATTTTGTTTCTACGTCTTCGAGCTATATATCCTCGTCTAATTCTAGTCATTGAATAAATGAAACTTTGATGAATAACTAATTGAGTTGCTGTCTATCAGTTATTCTTTTTCCCCTTACTGATTTATTTATAACAAAACGGATTCTTCGGGTATATAAAATAAAAATTCCAATGACTTTTGCTACTATAACCTTCCCAACCACAATTTTTTCTTATTTCGAAGTGAACTGTCTAAAAATAAGAAACTTTTTGATATCTAGTATCCATAACATAGTCAAATAGATATATATAAAGTAAATATAAAAAGAATAGAGTGGTTCCATCGTTTCTATGGTTACTTCTTAAACGGTGAGGTCCTCTCTATACACCGGAGCCTTTTCCTTCATTTAATGAATCTTATTTTTTTGGTAACTTGTACAGTTCACACCGTTGTGTGGCTCTACCCATGAATTATCCAGTAATAGGTCTTTCACAATGAGATCTACCTATACAGTAACGGTATTTAATTCTGAAGGTTAGCTAGGTAGCTGATCCTGTTAGGCCGTTCTTAGAAGTATAAAGAAGTATAAAATTTCTTCTTCTTAAATAATAAATAGGATTTCCCCCGCTTAATAAATAACCATTTGTTACCAATGGGGAATTGCTTCTCAGCTTATTGGATTTACACCAACGGAAACCATAAATTTCATACGCAATAGGGAGATAGAATAGATTTTAGCCATTGAATTGAAAAATGTCATTCTATTCTATTTATTGGTACTGATCATTCATACGGATTGCTACTGGTTGTTATTGGTTCCTTTCTTTTGTTCCAGCCCATGATCTGAACGAGTCGCACATACACCCTAGTACATGTTCCTCGGCGCTGAGGACATCCCCTAAGAGCGGGGGATTTCGTGACATTTCGTATTGGCTGTCTTGTGTTTCTAATAAGTTGTTTAATAGTTGGCATGCTGAATTGTATACAGACTGAGCTGGTTTAGATCGCTCCTAACCGGATGCTTATGAATTCTTTCTATTTAATAGAATATTAAAGAACCGGGTAAGACAATAAATAAAATATCAATCAAATCGCGGATTTATGCGAAATCCTTGATATTTTCATCCAACTGCTACAAGATCCACAATTCCGTGAGCTTGGGCTTCTGTTGCTGACATAAAAACATCTCGTTCCATGTCTTCGGATACAACCCAAAAAGATTTACCTGTTCTTTGGACATAAACCATTGTGATGGTTTCGCGCAGGTTCAGTAGTTCTTCCGCTTCCAGGATAAATTCTCCCGTTTGGGACTCATAAAAAGAACTCGCAGGTTGATGGATCATTACCCTGGTGATATAACATACAAAAGGGTTTCGCAGAATGGGGTAAAGAGAAAGCTACTAACTACTAACAAGAAAAAATAGAACCGTACAGGCATCTTTTGCATATTGCATACGGCTCACGAATGGAATTTCCTATCGAAGATAAAATAGGATTTCTCATACCCAGATCGAAAAAGGTCCAATTACCACCTTTCTTTATTGGAGGAGTTCAAAATACTATGATGGTTCCGTTGCTTTATATATTTATTACGTCTGTAATTCAGCAATCCCAAAGTTTCTTTTTGATCCGATCAAATAAAATACGGAAAACTTTTTCATAACATAAATATTATTCAGAGCTTTTCGGTGTGAAAAAAGTTTGTGACACTGAGATTCCGATAGATCAAATCGGAAATACTTAGTATTTCATACTGCCCTTTCGATACATAATTTAATGTTTTGAGAAACGAATTTTATCATATCGAATTCGAAGTGCCATGCTATTATTACTCAAGATTCTTATTTCATATGGCGAAGGCATAGACTTCTTTTTTTATCTCAAATAAAAAACTCATTGGCGCCAAGCGTGAGGGAATGCTAGACGTTTGGTAATTTCTCCCCCGACCAGGACAAAGGATCCCATTGAAGCGGCTAATCCCATGCATATTGTATGTACATCTGGTGGCACAAATTGCATGGTATCATAAACAGCTATTCCGGGTATTACCCATCCACCGGGAGAGTTTATAAACACATAAAGCTCTCTGTTACGATCCTCTATAGTGAGATATACCATAAGACCAATAAGTTGATTCGAGAGCTCATTATCAACCTCTTGACCTAAAAAAAGTAATCTTTCTCGATAAAGTCGGTTGATTAGGATAAAATTGTATCCCTTAGGAACCGTACATGCACCTTTTAATGCATACGGGTCAAAAGAATCGTGAAAAAAAAGGCTCAATGTATAGATTTTGGCTCCTGCTCTTTTTTTAAAAGCAAAATTTTTCTAACGAAGGATCTTTTTCTTCTATTTTTTATTGTAAGAAAGAAAAGTTTGTAAACCTTTCACTAGAATTTCACTCTAATATATAATCGAAAAAAATTCATTAAACTCGTTGAATTAACTTCTCAATTGATGTATTCTTTCATCGAGATACACCCTCAATCACGATGTCATTTTCTTGTTCCTGAATGGGCCTCTTGAATTCTTTTAGGTTTATGCTCTACTCCAGGTAAAGATAGGTCCGATTGTGATTTGCACATATAGGACAAATGTACCTACTACCATTTCTTTTTGCTACAAATTTTTGTTGAATCGATTTCATGTCTTCGGCCAAATTTTCGACGCATTCATCCTGTTTTACTCAATTGATTAATAGGGATCATTCCCATTTTTTAGTATAGGAAAAAGGATAATTTCTAATGAGGTATCAATTAATAACCTAGTCAACTATATAATATGGTAATACAAAATTTAGAATTAGAAATAGACGCAGCAATCATTGGTATATTACTAAGTTGGGGTTGTTCTAAACGGAGCCTGGATAATTTGATTGGTCCAACCAAGTCAACCATAAATTATTCTAATTGATAATATTAATCTGGATTCCCCTAAAATGGATCTAATTTCACTTCACGCTCCAATTTTTTGATAATCTTTCTTGGGCGAATCAGAGGATAGCTCGATCGGGGGAGAGAATGGGGAAATCCCATATGACCCAATATATCTGACAAGTCGCACTATATGTCAACCCAAGATGCATCTTCCTCTCCAGGGCTTCGAAAAGGTACTTTTGGAACACCAATAGGCATTAAATGAAAAAAATGAAGTAATCTATTTTACTTTGATGTGAAAACGTAATAGTGGGTTTAGTTTATTGTCCTCATAATATTGGTCTTTAGCATATCATTTTTTATCTATAGATTGGAGAAGCTCTTTGATAAAGGAAGTCAGAATGACTAACGACAAATTATTCTAAATATACCCGGCGAATGATGAACAAGTAGGGATCCGTTTGCTCATACAAAATGGTTCAACCACCCATTGCGTATTGATACTTATCGGGTATAGAATAGATCTGCTTCTCTTTGTTCCTATAAACAGAATTGTTCCATTATTACCAATAGAATAGAACAAATAGTAATCCTTACTTCACGATAATTCACTGAAAGGGGAGGCCCCTAGCATCATTTTTCCAATGCAATAAAGTTACATAGTGTCTATTTTTCTTTCATAAAGGGGTATTTCCATGGGTTTGCCTTGGTATCGTGTTCATACCGTCGTATTGAATGATCCCGGTCGGTTGCTTGCTGTCCATATAATGCATACGGCTCTGGTTGCTGGTTGGGCCGGTTCAATGGCGTTATATGAATTAGCAGTTTTTGATCCGTCTGACCCCGTTCTTGATCCAATGTGGAGACAAGGTATGTTTGTTATACCTTTCATGACGCGTTTAGGAATAACTAATTCATGGGGCGGTTGGAGTATTACAGGCGGAACTGTAACGAATCCGGGTATTTGGACTTACGAAGGAGTGGCCGGGGCACATATTATGTTTTCGGGGTTGTGCTTCTTGGCAGCTATTTGGCATTGGGTATATTGGGATCTAGAAATATTTTCTGATGAACGTACAGGAAAACCCTCTTTGGATTTGCCCAAGATCTTTGGAATTCATTTATTTCTTTCAGGGGTGGCGTGCTTTGGTTTTGGCGTATTTCATGTAACAGGTTTGTATGGTCCTGGAATATGGGTGTCCGATCCTTATGGATTAACTGGAAAAGTACAATCGGTAAACCCAGCATGGGGCGTGGAAGGTTTTGATCCTTTTGTTCCGGGAGGAATAGCCTCTCATCATATTGCAGCAGGCACTTTGGGCATATTAGCGGGCCTATTCCATCTTAGTGTCCGTCCGCCCCAACGTCTATACAAAGGATTACGTATGGGTAATATTGAAACTGTCCTTTCCAGTAGTATCGCTGCTGTCTTTTTTGCTGCTTTTGTTGTTGCGGGAACTATGTGGTATGGTTCTGCAACTACCCCAATCGAATTATTTGGTCCTACTCGTTATCAATGGGATCAGGGATACTTCCAGCAAGAAATATATCGAAGAGTCAGTGCTGGGCTAGCCGAAAATCAAAGTTTAACAGAAGCTTGGTCTAAAATTCCTGAAAAATTAGCTTTTTATGATTACATCGGCAATAATCCGGCAAAAGGGGGATTATTCAGAGCAGGATCGATGGACAGTGGGGATGGAATAGCTGTTGGATGGTTAGGCCACCCTATCTTTAGAGATAAAGAAGGACGTGAACTTTTTGTACGTCGTATGCCTACTTTTTTTGAAACGTTTCCCGTTGTTTTGGTAGATGGAGACGGAATTGTTAGAGCCGACGTTCCTTTTAGAAGGGCAGAATCGAAGTATAGTGTTGAACAAGTAGGTGTAACTGTTGAGTTCTATGGCGGCGAACTTAACGGAGTCAGTTACAGCGATCCCGCTACTGTGAAAAAATATGCGAGACGCGCTCAATTGGGTGAAATTTTTGAATTAGATCGTGCTACTTTGAAATCTGATGGGGTTTTTCGTAGCAGTCCACGAGGTTGGTTTACTTTTGGACATGCGTCGTTTGCTCTTCTTTTCTTCTTCGGACACATTTGGCATGGTGCTAGAACCCTGTTTAGAGATGTTTTTGCGGGTATTGACCCAGATTTGGATTCACAAGTCGAATTTGGAGCATTCCAAAAACTAGGAGATCCAACTACAAGAAAACAAGCCGTCTGATAGAACATTGCTAGGATATCTTTTGCTTCTTTTTTACTTTTACCTAAGGTATTAGAGGTATTAGAGAAAGCCTAATTTGAATCACTGCCATTTCTTTGACTCTTGTTTTTTCTTTATCCGGGAGATGATTCAAAATAAACAGGTATGAAAGTTATAATTGTAAACCACGATCGAACCTATGGAAGCATTGGTTTATACATTCCTCTTAGTCTCGACTCTCGGGATAATCTTTTTTGCTATCTTTTTTCGAGAACCGCCGAAAGTTCCAACTAAGAAATGATTTTTCATTATCTCAATTGAAGTAATGAGCCTCCCAAACTGTGGAGGCTCATTACTTCAATCAGTCTCCGTGTTCCTCGAATGGATCTCGTAGTTGTTGAGCGGGTTGCCCAAAAGCGGTATATAAGGCGTACCCAGTAAAACTTACAAGTAAACCCGATACAGAGATGGCGACTAGGGTTGCTGTTTCCATTATTATAGAATTTCAAGATCACAATGAATCTATGATAAGATTGTTTATTTACAACAGAATAGTATACAAAGTCAACAGATCTCAATTACTACAATAAGATTTATGGCTACACAAACCGTTGAGGAGCGCTCAAAAGCACGTCCAAAACAAACAGGTCTAGGGGGGTTGTTGAAACCGTTGAATTCGGAATATGGTAAAGTAGCTCCTGGCTGGGGAACTACTCCTTTGATGGGTGTCGCAATGGCTCTTTTTGCAATATTCTTATCTATTATTTTAGAGATTTATAATTCTTCCGTTTTACTGGACGGAATTTCAATGAATTAGATCCACAAGAATCTCGGCTTTTCAATATAAAGTGACTAATTTAGGGCTCAGATTTCTACCCCATTCTATTTTGGTAGTTCGACCGCGAAATTTTTTTGTTTCTGTGTATTTCCGGAATATGAGCGTGTGACTTGTTAGAATTGATCCTAGTGCTAGTACAGAGAACCCATCTGTCATCTTGATAAAGATAGGTTTTTACCTCGTCGGATATTTATTCTAGTATTTGAAACACGAAATATAAAAAATAAATTATGAAATAGTGGAACTATGATTTATATTGAATAGTTAGACCCCGTGGCCGGTCTCCAAACCATTTTCAAAGAATACGAAGCTAACAAATTCGAAATTAAAAGATTTTTCTTCTTTTAAACTCCTGTTTATGCTTATTTTAAGCCAAGGACAAAAGTTTCTTTGCTTTGGATTTTGAGTCATTATTATATTATCGATATTAATTATCGATTCATTAAATAAGTGATGATCCAATGGTTCTTACTCAGAGAAGCTTTGGGCTAAACTTTAAGTTTTTTTTTGAGAATCATAATCATCGGGGGTGTAGTATGAATCTGAGGTTTTAATTAATTCATAGGGTCTTAACAAGAGAATTCCTATCAAAAAAAAAAAGCCGAATTAGATAAAAATCAAAATAATAATAAAAGAAATAGGGAACGAGAAGATTCAAGAGGCCTTTAACGATCACCATAAAGACAAATGAGCCAACTTGATGTTTTGGCACTATCACCATAAAGAAGAGTTGTCGGGTTTTTTTATTCTTTCGTCTCGTCAAAGAAGATTGAATCAAAAAAGAAAGTAATAAATTTCCAACTTTCTATTACACACCCGTTGCAAGCAGACTTTGTGTGCTTTTGCTTGAGCTGTACGAGATGAAATTCTCCTATACGGTTCTCGGAGGGGGAGTCCTCTTGGTTTACCTATCTCAATAAAGTGTATGATTGGTTCGAAGAACGTCTCGAGATTCAGGCGATTGCAGATGATATAACTAGTAAATATGTTCCTCCTCATGTCAACATATTTTATTGTCTAGGAGGAATTACGCTTACTTGTTTTTTAGTACAAGTAGCTACAGGATTTGCTATGACTTTTTACTACCGTCCGACTGTTACTGAGGCTTTTTCTTCTGTTCAATACATAATGACTGAAGCTAACTTTGGTTGGTTAATCCGATCGGTTCATCGATGGTCGGCAAGTATGATGGTCCTAATGATGATCCTGCACGTATTTCGTGTTTATCTAACCGGTGGGTTTAAAAGACCCCGTGAATTAACTTGGGTTACAGGTGTGGTTCTGGCTGTATTGACTGCATCTTTTGGTGTAACTGGTTATTCCTTACCTTGGGACCAAATAGGTTATTGGGCAGTAAAAATTGTAACAGGCGTACCTGACGCTATTCCTGTAATAGGATCTCCTTTAGTAGAGTTATTACGTGGAAGTGCGAGTGTGGGCCAATCCACTTTGACTCGGTTTTATAGTTTACACACTTTTGTATTACCCCTTCTTACTGCCGTATTTATGTTAATGCACTTCCCAATGATACGTAAACAGGGTATTTCTGGCCCTTTATAGAGAAGAGAGATCATAGATATTTCAAATCAATCTTTATATCACTTGGTAGAGGAACAAAAGTATTTCATTGCTACACATATGGATTATTGAAAAGAATAGGACATGTATTTGGATATTTCCCTTCAACTATTTGTGTCAAATAAATAATCCAATATTATGGGGTTAAAGGGAATTCTCTAAAGATAAAATGGATTATGGGAGTGTGTGACTTGAACTATTGATTGTGCCATGTAGATATATGTTATCTGCCACATTAGAATTCAGAACCAAATGTGGTCTTTGTTCTAACCACCGCGTAAGCCCCATACAGAGGATAGGCTGGTTAGAATCTTTTCTCTATGATCAAAAACTCAAATCTACTCGTGTCGTGCGTGAATAGGCTCCGTAAGATCCAGTATAATAAGTGATGTGGCCTGAGCCAAATTGTGTTTTTACTTAGTTAATAGTATGGAAATGCATCCATTTCCTTTGCATTGACCCGAGTTATGATACTATCGGAGTGAAACAAGGGATCTAACGGAGAAAAGGGGCTAGACTCTATTAGTAACAAGTAAATTCTTTGTAT